AGGTAAGCGTCCTGTAGTAAGGGGAGTAGTTATGAACCCTGTAGACCATCCCCACGGGGGTGGGGAGGGGAAGGCCCCAATTGGTAGAAAAAAACCCACAACCCCTTGGGGTTATCCTGCACTTGGAAAAAGAAGTCGAAAACGGAATAAATATAGTGATAATTTGATTCTTCGTCGCCGTAATAAATAGGAGAGAAAATTCTATTTCTTTCTTCGTCTTTACAAAAGAAAAAAATATAGGAGTAAGTTGTGACACATTCATTCAAAAAAAATCCTTTTGTAGCAAATAATTTACTAAGAAAAATGGATAAGCTTAACACAAAAGAAGAAAAAGAAATAATAATAACTTGGTCCCGGGCATCTACCATTATACCCACAATGGTCGGTCATACTATTGCTATCCATAATGGAAAGGAGCATCTGCCTATTTATATCACAGATCGTATGGTAGGCCACAAATTGGGAGAGTTTGCACCTACTTTAAATTTCCAAGGACACGCGAAAAGCGATAATAGATCGCGTCGTTAAGAAATGTTAATAAAAATTTAGATTAATAAAAATAGATTAGATATATCTATCTACATGCTTATCATTCATTAGTAGGAGGCAAACTTTATGTTCGAGAAGAAACAAACAGACGTATATGCTTTAGGTCAACATATAGCTATGTCTGCTCACAAAGCGCGAAGAGTAATTGATCAAATTCGTGGACGTTCCTACGAAGAAACACTTATGATACTAGAACTCATGCCTTATCGAGCATGTTATCCAATTTTTAAATTGGTTTATTCTGCAGCAGCAAATGCTAGTTACATTCTGGGTTCCAATGAAGCAAATTTAATCATTAGTAAAGCTGAAGTCAACGAGGGTACTGCCGTGAAGAAATTAAAACCTCGAGCTCGAGGACGTAGTTATCCGATAAAAAGACCTACCTGCCATATAACTATTATAGTGAAAGATATGTCCTTACCTGAATATGTAAGGAAAAACTTTCTTGAATGGTCAAAAAAACCTAAATGGAAAAAATGGAAAAATAAGTATACAGATGTGACGTATCATGATATGTATAGTAATGGGGGAGTATGGGACAAAAAATAAATCCACTTGGTTTCAGACTTGGTACAACTCAAAGTCATCATTCCCTTTGGTTTGCGCAACCAAAAAATTATTCTGAAGGTCTACAAGAAGATCAAAAAATAAGAAATTCTATCAAAAATTATATACAAAAAAATATGAGAATAGCTTCCGGCGTCGAGGGAATTGGACGTATAGAGATTCAAAAAAGTATCGATCTGATACAGGTCATAATCTATATGGGATTCTCAAAGTTATTAAAAAAAAGTCGGATGCGAGAAATTGTAAAATTAAAGAGGAATTTACAAGAAGAATTACAGATGAATCTACAAAAAGAATTTCATTGGGTGAACCGAAAACTTAACATTGCTATCACAGAAATTGAAAAACCTTATGGAAACCCTAATATTCTGGCAGAATTTATAGCCAACCAATTAAAGAATAGAGTTTCAGTTCGCAAAGCAATGAAAAAGGTTATTGAATTAACTGAAAAAGAAGGTACAAAAGGAATTCAAGTACAAATAGCAGGGCGTATCAATGGAAAAGATATTGCACGTGTCGTATGGATCAGAGAAGGTAGGGTTCCTCTACAAACCATTCGAGCTAAAATTGATTATTGCTCCTATACAGTTCGAACTATCCATGGGGTATTAGGCATCAAAATTTGGATATTTATAGACGGGGAATAATAAACCTTTCCCTACCTTTCTCTTCTATCCATCGCTGGAACAAAATAAGTTCCTTCCTTCTTTTTCTGTTCAATCAAAACCAAAACGAACAATTCTCATTCTTAATTCTTCTTAATTCTATAGGGTTGAATAAAAATTCAATTGATGATTTGATATAATTGCTATGCTTAGTGTGTGACTCGTTGGGTTTTTTAGGATTAGGGTGAAAAAAGGCCAACCCCTTACTTTAGTCTAAACTAATAACTATAGAACTAATAACCAACTCATCACTTCACATTATCTGGATCCAAAGAGCCAGTCAAGATATGATATATTGGTCATATGATTGTAGCAACTGATTCATTTTTTTGCATAAACAAAAGAACAATCAATTTGATTCTAAGTTGTAAAGCGAAATAGAGAAAAAGGGTGTGGATAAAGGGAAGGGTGAGAGAAAGAGATAAAAAGACTATCAATGATATATAATTCCAATAGAAATAATATGTAAGGTCTATGAGTCATCTCATAAAAGGCAATGTAATAAAGCATCAATACTGATATCATGAAATGAATCGGCTTATCGAAAAAAAATCAAGAGCTTCGGGCCAATAAATACTGAGAGGGTTGACTCAAGAACAAATTGCATTACGAGCTCCATTGTAGAATTAAGACCTAACCATTAAGAAAGAAGCGATGGGAACGATGGAACCTGTGAATCCAAAAGATTCTATTGAAAACGAATTTGAATGATTCATTGATCGGGATGGCGAAACGAACCAGAGACCGATTCATCTATTCGGAAAAGTCATAAGCTAACCCTACAAATGAAATAGCGATTGAAAGAGTCAATATTCGCCCGCGAAAACTGGATTTTGTTGATTTGCAAAATTTGGGTCAATCAAATAGGATAAGGGGCAAAACAAAGTAAAGAGTCATTATAACATTCTAATATAAAAAGTAATACAATATTATCTATAAATAAAAAAATTTAGAAATAATTATTAATATGTTTAGTTATCGATACAAACAAGATATACAAATGACTAATAGATTTGATCTAGATTAGGTAAAATACATGATTCGCCGTATTACTCATTAAATACATGTATATCTTAAATTCAAGGTATATCTTAATTGAAATTAAAGATTTGTGAATCCTTTCTATTCTATTCGCGAGGAGCTGGATGAGAAGAAACTCTCACGTCCGGTTCTGTAGTAGAGATGGAATTCAGAACCAACCATCAACTATAACCCTAAAAGAACTAGATTCCGTAAACAACATAGAGGAAGAATGAAGGGAATATCTTATCGAGGTAATCACATTTGTTTCGGTAAATATGCTCTTCAGGCACTTGAACCCACTTGGATCACATCGAGACAAATAGAAGCAGGTCGACGAGCAATGACACGAAATGCACGTCGTGGTGGAAAAATATGGGTACGTATATTTCCAGACAAACCGGTTACAGTAAGATCCGCAGAAACACGTATGGGTTCGGGGAAAGGATCCCCCGAATATTGGGTAGCTGTTGTTAAACCGGGCCGCATCCTTTATGAAATGGGTGGAGTAACAGAAAATATAGCCAGAAAGGCTATTTCGATAGCAGCGTCCAAAATGCCTATACGGGCTCAATTCATTATTGCGGGATAAAAATGAAGAATAGACTAAAAGGAAAAATAGACTGAAAGGAAATAGGTGACTAGCTGTCTTGGGGATTCAAAAAAAATAGCAAGTGCAGGTTTCTTTTTTTGGACAAACAATATTTCTTTTTTTTTTCTTCGCCTTTTGCCTTGAAAGAACAGATTCAAAAAAAATGATATGATTCAACCTCAGACCTATTTGAATGTAGCGGATAACAGCGGGGCTCGAGAATTGATGTGTATTCGAATCATAGGAGCTAGCAATCGCCGATATGCTCATATTGGTGACGTTATTGTTGCTGTGATTAAAGAAGCAGTGCCAAAGATGCCCCTAGAAAGATCAGAAGTGGTCAGAGCTGTAATTGTACGTACTTGTAAAGAACTCAAACGTGACAGCGGTATGATAATACGATATGATGACAATGCTGCAGTCCTCATTGATCAAGAAGGAAATCCAAAGGGAACTCGGGTTTTTGGTGCGATTGCCGGGGAGTTGAGACAGTTAAATTTTACTAAAATAGTTTCATTAGCTCCCGAGGTATTATAAAACGAGACCATGATATGGTTATAGTAGAGTATTTGAAAGAAATAGATTCAGAACTAGATTCAGATTCATTAGTAGATTGTGTCTCACGCATATACCTTTAATCATTCATATTTATCAAAAAAAAAAAACAAGAAAAACATGTTGATTATATCCAAATTTTGAGGAAAAAAAATTAATTCATCATGGGTAGGGATACTATTGCTGACATAATAACCTCTATAAGAAATGCTGATATGGATAGAAAAAGAGTGGTTCGAATAGCATCTACCAATATCACTGAAAATATTGTTAAAATACTTTTACGAGAAGGTTTTATCGAAAATGCGAGAAAACATCGAGAAAACAGCAAATCTTTTTTGGTTTTAACCCTACAACATAGGAGGAATAGGCAAAAGCCTTATAGAAAGAGAAACGGTTTAAATTTAAAACGGATCAGTCGACCCGGTCTACGAATCTATTCTAACTATCAACGAATTCCTAGAATTTTAGGCGGGATGGGGGTTGTAATTCTTTCTACTTCTCGAGGTATAATGACAGACCGGGAGGCTCGACTAGAAAGAATCGGCGGAGAAATTTTGTGTTATATATGGTAATCCTTGTAATATCCGAATTGGATTTGAGACTTCCTATTTATGAAAAAAAAAGGGGGGCGGATTGTCAAATATCGCCCCTCCCCTATTTGTTAATACCCCAAGGAGGAGGAGGAGGAAATGGAACAAAAAGACCCAAAACGTATTCATGAGGGTTTAATTACGGAATCACTTCGAAATGGTATGTTCCGAGTTCATTTAGATAATGGAGATCTGATTATAGGTTATATTTCAGGAAAGATCCGACGTAGTTTTATACGGATACTTCCAGGCGATAGAGTCCAAGTTGAAGTAAGTCGTTATGATTCAACCAGAGGACGTATAATTTATCGGCTTCGCAACAAGGACTCGAAAGATTAGGTGTTTTTTTTTTCAACTTTCCCATTTCTTTCGTGGGAATACGATTTGAGATGAAAAGTTTCAAGAAACTTATTTTCTTCCAAGAAGTAGATTCAGAGTTAAGTTAAAGAATGGCAAATA